TACCTAAAGACTATAATAGTCTCTTTAACATCTTCAGTGTCACGCTCTATATAAGCTATTTAAGTATAAATTCAACAAAAATAATAAAATTACCAATCAAAGGATAAAACTCACTAAATAAGTTTTTAAATCATTATTTTGTCAGCCTTGATTAAACTTAGCTCACTTAGTAACTGTCCCATAGATGCCTTGCGCCCCGAAATACTCTCTTCACCCGAAATCAAATGACTTTCTGACTAAACCCCCTAGCTCTAATGGTTGCTTTCTAACCCCATATGTACTAATAAAAGGCAAAAATCATATAGAGCCTACAAAACTTGTTAAGAAATGCCACCGTAGAGTCTGTAATCTGTAAGTTAAAGAAAACTTAGCCAATTCATACCCCAGTCATCCACCTAAAATTCTCACACTTAAAGCCAAAGTCTTCAAAGCAAAAGGCAAACAAATTATTGAAGGTGTCGGGAATAGGGCCCAACTTAATAAACTACCCCCCAACACCGCTATAAAAGACAAAGTTATTATCCCACGCAGCATAACTCATCCTTCATCTCTTAAAGGATGTAAACTAAAAGTGTTAAAATCCCCACTCATTGAATAATAAACCAAACGTAAAGAATAGCAAACAGTTAACCCCGTAGAAAAAAAATACAAAATAAAACTAAAAACATTTAAATAACTCAATGAAGCAATTTCTAGGATTAAATCCTTCGAATAAAATCCAGCCAAAAAGGGAGTTCCACACAAAGCTAAATTAGATAAATTAAAACATGAAGATGTAAGAGGTATGTGCATCACTAGTCCACCTATAAACCGAATATCTTGACTATCCTTTATATTATGAATAATTGCCCCTGCACACATAAAAAGTAACGCCTTAAATAAAGCGTGAGTCAACAAATGAAAAAATGCCAACTTAGGAAAACCCATTGCCAGAATTCTTATTATTAACCCCAACTGTCTCAAAGTTGATAAAGCAATAATTTTTTTTAGATCAAACTCAAAATTAGCTCCTAAACCTGCTATAAATATTGTCAAACCAGCAAATAATAATAAAAAAGTCCCTAACCCTGACCCTGCAAGTAAAACATTAAAACGAATTAATAAATAAATCCCAGCTGTCACCAAAGTTGAGGAATGGACTAATGCGGAAACTGGTGTAGGAGCAGCCATGGCTGCCGGAAGCCACGAAGAAAAAGGAATTTGAGCTCTTTTAGTCATAGCAGCTAACAAAACTAAAGCCCCAATGATTTGTATTTCTAAGCTAGTTGCACTACAATCTAAATAAAAAATATAATTTCAGCTACCGAAATTCAACATTCAAGCAATAGCTAATAATAAAGCCACGTCTCCAATACGATTAGAAAGAGCAGTTAATATACCTGCATTATAAGATTTAACATTCTGATAATAAATTACTAATAAATAAGAAACCAAACCTAACCCATCTCAACCCAATAAAATACTAATTAAATTAGGACTAATAATTAAAAATATCATAGATAAAACAAATATCAATACTAATAAAATAAAACGATTCAAATTTAAATCTCCAGCTATATACTCTTGACTGTAAAAAATAACTAAAGAAGAAATAAATAAAACGAAACCCATAAAAATTAAAGATATCCAATCAAACAAAAAAGTCATAACGATATTCCCCGAATTCAAAGATAACACTTCCCACTCAATGAAATAAACTTGATCAAACATTAAGAAATAAAACCCGATCCCCGCCAAACTAAGGGCTAAAATAAATAAAACCACAAATCTGATTAAACAAATTGATAAAGACTGTAACATGATCTAAAACAAATAAATTTGTATCACTGACACCACAAATCAGTATTTTTTACTTAAACTACTTAAATTTTAAAGCCACAACATACAAGGCTCTCTCTTCAAAATTAATAAATTTAAAGGGAATCAGTGTAAAAACAACAATAAATATTCCCGGGCGTAACCTATTGAACAAGAATAAACCCCGGAATAAATTTTTCCATGTTGTCTATAAGAATAAATATACAAAGTATAGGCAGCTCTAAAAAATGATAAAAAACTCAACATTAATATAGTAACCCAAGATCAAGCCACTATACTATTTAATAATCTAATTTCACTCAACAAATTTAAAGAGGGAGGAGCAGCCATATTACAAGATCTCAGTAAAAATCACCATAAAGTTATACTAGGTATAAAATTCATTAAACCCTTATTAATTAACAAACTTCGACTCCCCAAACGCTCATAAGAAATATTCGCTAAACAAAACAAACCAGATGAACAAAGTCCATGAGCAATCATTAAAGTAAAGGAACCACAAAACCCCCAATAAGTTATAGTTATAAGACCCCCTAAAACAATTCCCATATGTGCAACAGAAGAATAGGCAATCAAAGCCTTTAAATCTGTTTGTCGTAAACACATCAAACTTACTAAGACACCCCCTACTAAGCTAATCCCGACTCAAATAAAATTAAAACTTAAACCAGATAAAGCCAAAATCTTAAAAACACGTAACAGACCGTAACCTCCTAATTTCAATAAAACTCCGGCTAAAATCATTGACCCTGAAACTGGAGCCTCTACATGAGCCTTAGGAAGCCATAAATGAACCAAAAATATAGGCATTTTAACTAAAAAAGCAAAAATTAGACATAAATAAAACCAAAAATAAGAAATATTCAAAGAATAAAGCAAAGGAATATATAATGAATCATTAAACTTATAAATATAAAAAATCCCAACTAATAAAGGCAAAGAAGCTAACAAAGTGTAAAACAATAAATAAACACCCGCCTGCAAACGTTCAGGCTGATACCCCCACCCTAAAATTAAAAACAAAGTAGGGATTAATCTTCTCTCAAAAAATAGATAAAACATAAATAAATTTGTCGTTCTAAATGTACAATATAACAAAATTAATAAAATTAAAATTATCAACAAAAAAAATCCTGAATAATTATTTACTCGTAACACAGATTCTCTCGCTGTAATTATAAGTACACAAATTCAGAAACTAAGCAAGATTAGGCCAAAAGAAATTACATCACAACCCATAAAATATGATATGCTCCCGAAAAAACTTCTAAAAGCTGCAGATCCGATAAATAACAACGTCAACAAAAATAAAATACATTGAACCATCCATCAGGTATTTTGCATAAAACATAGTGGTATCACAAAAATCAACGAAATTAATAATTTTAACATTGTAAAATCCCAAAAGATTGGAAATAGTCATTCCCATGAGTCCGAATTATAGAAACCAAAATTGATAAACCTAAAGCCCCCTCACATACCGAAAAAGTTAAAAAAACTATAGCAAAAAATAACTCATAATTAATTAAATTTAAATAAATAAATAATAGTATGAATAATCTTAAAACTATAAATTCTAAACTTAACAAAGTTAATAACAAATGCTTCCGTTTAGAGACAAACACTCAAGCCCCACATATAAATATAAAAATAGGCAAACCCCAATATAAAGATGTTAACATTAGTTTTAATAGTTTAAAATAAAACATTGGTCTTGTAAATCAAAATTAAGGTTTAACCTTTTAAAACTCAGAGAAAAGGAATATCCCTATCATTAATCCCCAAAACTAATATTTTAATTAAACTATTCTCTGTATTTATCAATTAATTTTTATATTCTATAGAATTTTTACCATAATCGTATTTACTCAAATAACACATCCCTTAGCCATAGGATTAATATTACTAATTCAAACTGTTTTAATCAGTATTCTCACCGGACTTATAACCCAAAGATTTTGATTTTCCTACGTTTTATTCCTTGTATTCCTAGGAGGATTATTAGTATTATTCATTTATGTAACTAGCCTAGCCTCAAATGAGATATTCTCTATGTCAATAAAAACCTTAGTGCCTTTACTGATTGGCTCTACGGTCTTATTAATCACTCTCATAATTTTGGATTCTTCTTTCTTAACGTCAAGAACTATAAACTGTGAAGGTCTTTCAATTATTAATGCTTCTCTATACCAGGAAGAAGCCACTGCTTCCCTAAGCAAACTTTATAACGGCCCCACTAGTTTAATTACTTTAACACTCGTTTTATATTTATTTTTAACGTTAATTGCGGTAGTAAAAATCACTAAAATTAACCAAGGACCCCTTCGACAAGGAAACTAATGAATAAACCATTACGAACAAGACATCCCTTATTTAAAATTGCTAACAGAGCTGTTGTAGATCTCCCGACTCCTTCAAATATTTCAACTTGATGAAATTTCGGGTCATTATTAGGCTTATGCTTAGTGATCCAACTTGCCACAGGACTATTCTTAGCAATACATTACACCGCTCATATTGATTTAGCCTTTAACARAGTTGCTCATATTTGCCGTGATGTAAACTACGGATGATTTTTACGAACTCTCCATGCTAACGGAGCCTCATTTTTTTTTATTTGTATTTATTTACACATTGGACGTGGAATATACTATGGATCTTATATATATCTACATACCTGAATAGTAGGAGTCATTATTCTCTTCTTAGTTATAGGAACTGCTTTTATGGGGTATGTTTTACCTTGAGGACAAATATCATTTTGAGGGGCAACAGTTATTACCAATCTTCTTTCTGCAGTTCCCTACCTAGGAGTAGATCTTGTCCAATGAGTATGAGGAGGTTTCGCAGTTGATAACGCAACTTTAACTCGCTTTTTTACTTTTCATTTTCTCCTTCCCTTCATAGTTGCCGCAGCAACTATGATCCATCTTTTATTTTTACATCAAACTGGATCCAATAACCCCCTGGGAGTAAATAGAGATACAGATAAAATCCCTTTCCACCCATATTTTACATTTAAGGACATTGTTGGGTTTTTAGTATTAATCATAATTTTAACTCTTTTAACTCTTTTAGACCCTTATTTACTAGGGGACCCCGATAATTTCACTCCTGCCAACCCATTAGTTACTCCTGTGCACATTCAACCTGAATGATACTTTTTATTTGCTTACGCTATTTTACGTTCAATCCCCAATAAGTTAGGGGGAGTTATTGCTCTTGTATTATCAATCGCTATCTTAATAATTCTACCTTTTACTAATAAAAGAAACTTCCGGGGAACACAATTTTACCCAGTCAATCAAATTATATTTTGATCTCTTTTAGTGATTGTCATTCTTTTAACTTGAATTGGGGCCCGACCTGTAGAAGACCCGTATGTTCTAGTAGGTCAAGTTTTAACAGTTTTATATTTTCTTTACTATATCTTAAACCCCCTAATGTTTAAGATTTAAGATAAACTTCTTAACTAGTTAAAAAGCTTAAAGTTAAGCATATGTTTTGAAAACATAAGACAGAAGTTTGATTCTTCTATTAACTTTTGTAAATACTTAAAACTATGCACTAAATTAAAATTGATGCAAAAAATAAATTTAACCCCCCAAATAAAAACAAATAATTTAAAGATAAAGGCAAAAATCTCTTCCACGCCAAATACATCAACTTATCATAACGGAAACGAGGTAATGTGCCCCGAGCTCAGATAAACATAAAAGCAATGAATCTCAATTTAAAATAAAATGCTAAGCTATAAACATCACAGCCTAAGAAAATCACACAAAATAACATTCTTATAAATAAAATACTAGCATATTCTGCCAAAAAAATCAAAGCAAAACCTCCTCTACTATATTCAACATTAAACCCCGAAACCAATTCGGATTCCCCCTCAGCGAAATCAAAAGGCGTTCGATTAGTTTCCGCTAAACATGACGCAAATCAACTTAAGGCCAAAGGAAATGTTAAAAAAACAAATCAAATTATTTCTTGATAATATCTAAATATATTTAAAGAATAGCCACCAATTAGAAACACAAAAGATAATAAAATCAACGCCAAACTCACTTCATAAGAAATAGTTTGAGCAACAGCTCGTAAACCCCCTAACAAAGCATAATTAGAATTAGAAGATCATCCTGCAATTATAACAGTATAAACCCCTAAGCTTGTACAAGCGAGAAAAAAAATTAAGCCCAAATTGAAAGAATAAAGACCAGTTCTATAGGGCATAATTATTCAAACTAACAAAGATAAAAACAAGCTAAACACAGGAGAAAAATAATACGGCAGATAATTAGACAAAACAGGGTAAGTTTGTTCCTTTGTAAATAACTTAATGGCATCACAAAATGGCTGAGGAATGCCTGCAAACCCTACCTTATTCGGCCCCTTACGAATCTGAATATAGCCCAAAACCTTTCGTTCTAACAATGTTAAAAAAGCAACTCCCACTAACACACAAATCACTAAAATTAATCTACTCAATAAAGGAAGCAAAGAATCATATATAAACAAGTTCTATCTGTAAAATTTATTTACATAAATGAATTCTAAATTCATTACACTTATCTGCCAAAATAGAAAAGTTAATATTAATCAACAAATTAGAAAAAAATTTTCCCAATACTTGGTCCTTTCGTACTAAAATATCATTATTAATTTAAGGATAGAAACCGACCTGGCTTACACCGGTCTGAACTCAGATCATGTAAGGATTTAAAGGTCGAACAGACCTAAACTTTGAACATCTACACCCAAAATTACCCTTAATCCAACATCGAGGTCGCAACCCTTTTTGTCGATAAGAACTCTCGAAAAAGATTACGCTGTTATCCCTAAGGTAACTTAGTCTTATAATCAATAATAATGGATCAACAATTCATACATCAATGTAATCAAACTAAAAAGAGTTTTTCTTATCTTCTTGTCACCCCAACAAAATACTTCTTCTAATATTATAAAAATTTACCTAAACAAATAATAAAATAAAAATATAAAGCTCTATAGGGTCTTCTCGTCCTTTAAATACATTTAAGCCTTTTAACTTAAAAGTTAAATTCTAATCTCAATCACACCGAGACAGTCAGTGCCTCGTCCAACCATTCATTCTAGCCTTCAATTAAAAGACTAATGATTATGCTACCTTTGCACGGTCAAAATACCGCGGCCCTTCAAATATAAAATTCAGTGGGCAGGTCAGACTTCAAATTATAATCAAGAAGACATGTTTTTGTTAAACAGGCGAGCACTAATTTGCCTAATTCCTTAATGTAACCTTACATTTTTTTAATAATTCAAACAATTTTTATACTAATTTTATCATTATCTCAAGTAACTAAAAATTAATTACATTGTTCCGATATAAAACTTAAATCTTAAGAAAATTAAAATCACAAAAAATTAAATTATAACATCCTTTAATAGGTGGCTAATTCTAAGCCTACTAAATTTTTTTAAAATTTCAATAATTATAAAACCTACCCTAAAGCTTATCCCCCAAGGCATTAGCCATAAAAAATGATTTATTGAATAAATTAAATTACACTTTTTAAAACCTGAATTAAATTCATTTCTCGAAAAACCAGATATCTTAAAGAACGGATAACGTTTCATTACTAAATAAATGTTATTAATAATTATTCCACATTAACTAACACACTCATTTAGCTCTCTTCAAATCGGGAAAATTCAAATATGTGAAATTTTTTTAATAGACCCTGATACACAAGGTACAATAATAAATCTACTTTAATAAAAATATATTTTCAAACTATTTCAAACAACCTCTCACGATACAATTAACCTACCACTTAAACAATTTTATCTATATTCTATACAAAAACTCAACTAATTAAAAATAATTTAATTAAAAAAACCTTTAACCTCTAACAACAAAAGTAAGTTAAAATTTATCAGAATAAACTGAATTGCACAGTGTATTTTCAGTGTAAATGAAATGCTTAACTAATCAAGCTCTATTCTGACTTTCCAGGTGCACCTTCCGGTACACCTACTATGTTACGACTTATCTCGCCTTAATTAACGAGAGCGACGGGCGATGTGTGCATGTTTTAGAGCTAAAATCAAATTAATTTAATTAAGTTAATTACCGTCAAATCCACCTTCAAAAGTTTATTTCAAAACTTTATTCGTTATAAATAAATTTATTGTAACCCATCACCACTTATTCGTAAGCTACACCTTGACCTGACATCATTTTTAATAAAAATTTAAGAAAATTAAACCCTTCTTAGGACATTCTGACGACGGCGGTATACAAGCTGATAACAAAAATAAGTAAGGTTTAACGTGGAATATCGATTACGGGACAGGTTCCTCTGAACAGACTAAAACACCGCCAAATTCTTTGAGTTTCAAGAACATAACTAATACTACTCAAGTTTATATAATTTACATTTAAAATAATAGGGTATCTAATCCTAGTTTATAATTTAAATTTCTTAGCTTCTACATTATTAATAAAATTATTTAAATTTAAAATTTCACTTAACAAATTTAATATTAATTTTAAACCCCTAACGTATAACTATAAACTAATAAGATTTACTTGCTCCCTCCGTGTAACCGCGGCGGCTGGCACGACTTTTGCCGGAACTAAAAAATATTGCTATTTCTAAATTTCTTTAATTAATAATATTAAACACTGCGAATTAAATTCAATAAAAAAATCTTTAAGATTATTTGATGATCACGCAAAAACTTACATGTGAAACAAAAATTAAGTAAATTATCAAGCAAGAATAAAACTTTCATAACTAAATAAGAAAATATTCTGTACTATTTAAATAAATTAATAAAAATAAATTAAAGAAATAAAATAAGTAAAACAAATAAGTAAAACAAAAACCACTGTACAGAACCGAATCAACCTTATAAATAAAAAAAAAAATAGATAATTTGAAAAACAGGAGCATTGTGAAACTTTTTCACCGTTTTTAATACAAATTTTYAAAAATCCTTTGGCTGATTCTCTCAAATTAATTATAAATTATTATTTTAATATATATAATTAAACAATATACCTAAATTATTAATCACTTATAATTTACCGTAAATGAATTAAACTAAATAAAAAGATTTTTTTTTTTTTTTTTAAAAAAAATCTTTTTACAAGAAAATATTTTTTTACAGTATACAAATAATTATTATAAATTATTTATTAATTAATATTATATATAAATATATATATATATACATACATATATATATATACGTATATATATATATATATAATATTAATTAATAAATAATTTATAATAATTAATTAATTTAATTAACTTCCAATTAAATTTTAATAAATTAATATTTTTCTTATTTCTTTAAATAAACCTAATATTTATATAGATGTATTATATTTAAATTAAATACTTATAATAAACAAATATATTTTCAAACATTAAATCATCTAAGACATTTATTAGTTAATTTTTTTTTTCAAAAAATTTTCAATTTTTAAATTCCTAAAAAAAATTGAAAATTTAGGGGATTTGGGGGGCTAATAGTGATGTTTTATAAAAAAAAAAAGATATCTTTTTTTTTATCCCATTTTTATGCTTGTTACTAATTTCCATCCCATTTCCATTTTAAATTACATTAAATATAAGTAAATGAAGTGCCTGATTAAAGGATTACCTTGATAGGGTAAATCAAGTAACTTTGGTTACCTTCATTATAATTAATAGAATTGAACTATCTCTAAAAATTTCAAAAACTTTTGTGCTCCATACACTAAATTATAAAATTACCCAAGAAAGATAAGCTAATTAAGCTACTGGGTTCATACCCCATTTATAGGGGTTTAATCCCCTTCTCTCTAATGATTAACAATCCCACCAAATTTTTATTTTTATTAACATTAATAGGGGGTACATTGATTTCCACATCTGCTAATTCATGATTTGGCGCATGAATAGGATTAGAAATTAATTTACTTTCTTTTATTCCTTTAATAACTAATTCAAAAAATTTATTTTCAACTGAAGCATCATTAAAGTATTTTTTAGTGCAAGCTCTTGCTTCAGCAACTCTTTTGCTTTCAGTTATTCTGGGATCTTTACTGTTTAACCCCTCTGTGCCTAACTCTTCCCATTTAACAATTATAAATACCCTCATTAGAAGTTCCCTTTTATTAAAAATAGGTGCCGCTCCTTTTCATTTTTGATTCCCAGGAGTTATAGAAGGTCTCAATTGAATAAATAGACTTATATTATTGACATGACAAAAAATTGCGCCCCTCATACTTATCTCTTATACATTCCACCTAGACGTGTTTTTTTCAGTAATTATTGTGCTTTCTGTAGTAATTGGATCTTTAGGGGGACTCAATCAAACCTCCCTGCGAAAAATTTTAGCTTATTCTTCTATTAATCATTTAGGCTGACTATTGGCGGCCATAGCCGCCGGTGAAAATATCTGAGGCATGTATTTTTTAATTTATTCTTTTTTATCATTTGCCATTATTTTCATAATAAGAGTCTTCCAACTTATACATGTTAATCAAATTTTTTCATTAAATTCCATTAACCCAATTAACAAATTTGCATTTTTTGTAACTCTTCTGTCTTTGGGGGGCCTGCCTCCTTTCTTAGGGTTTATGCCAAAATGAATTGTAATCCAAAATATAGTTAATCTCGGGAATTTATTCATTGTAACCGTTATAGTAATTACTACTCTAATAACTCTATTTTATTATTTACGGACCGCTTTCGGTGCTTTCATGCTTACATATTCTGAAAATCTTTGAAATACCCCAACTGTCACTAATAGAAGTTTATACAGAATTGCATTATTGTTATCAATTTTATCTACATTAGGGCTAACAATTATTTCTTTAATTCATAATATTTTATAACAAGGCTTTAAGTTAACGAAACTAATAGCCTTCAAAGCTGTAAATAAAGCTAAAAATTCTTTAAGCCTTAGTAGAAATCTACTCCTTTAGAATTGCAGTCTAATATCATGAATGACTATAAAGCCTGAAAATTGGTAGAAGAGGTTTGCCCTCCTAAATAAATTTACAATCTATTGCCTAATATCTCAGCCATTCTACCGCGACAATGATTATTTTCAACAAACCATAAAGACATTGGAACTCTTTACTTTATTTTCGGAGCTTGATCAGGAATAGTGGGAACATCCCTAAGCTTATTAATTCGAGCTGAATTAGGACAGCCCGGGTCTCTCATTGGAGATGATCAAATTTATAATGTGATTGTAACAGCCCACGCTTTTGTAATAATTTTTTTTATAGTTATACCAATTATAATTGGAGGATTTGGTAATTGATTAGTTCCCCTAATACTAGGAGCCCCAGATATGGCATTTCCTCGAATAAATAATATAAGTTTCTGATTACTTCCCCCATCCCTAACTCTTCTTTTAGCAAGTAGCCTTGTTGAAAATGGAGCTGGAACTGGTTGGACAGTTTACCCTCCCCTATCTGCTGGAATTGCTCATGCCGGCTCTTCAGTTGACATAGCAATTTTCTCGTTGCATCTAGCAGGGGTTTCATCAATTCTAGGAGCTGTAAATTTTATTACAACTGTGATTAATATGCGATCAGCAGGAATAACGCTTGACCGTATACCGTTATTTGTTTGAGCTGTTGTAATTACTGCATTATTACTACTTCTTTCTCTCCCAGTATTAGCCGGAGCAATCACTATATTGTTAACGGACCGAAATTTAAATACATCTTTCTTTGACCCTGCAGGTGGGGGAGACCCCATTCTATACCAACATTTATTTTGATTCTTCGGGCACCCCGAAGTCTACATTTTAATTTTACCAGGATTTGGTCTTATTTCACATATTATTAGCCAAGAAAGAGGTAAAAAGGAAGCATTTGGTTCATTAGGGATAATTTATGCTATATTATCCATTGGGTTATTGGGGTTCGTCGTTTGAGCCCATCATATATTCACAGTAGGAATGGACGTAGACACTCGAGCTTATTTCACATCAGCAACAATGATTATTGCTGTACCAACTGGCATTAAAATTTTCAGTTGACTAGCCACCTTACACGGATCTCAAATTAATTACAGCCCAGCTCTTCTATGGGCTCTAGGGTTTGTATTTTTATTCACTATCGGGGGACTAACAGGAGTTGTTTTAGCTAATTCTTCCGTTGATATTATCCTGCATGACACTTACTATGTAGTAGCTCATTTCCATTATGTTTTATCTATAGGAGCAGTATTTGCTATTATAGCAGGATTCATTCAATGATACCCACTATTCACGGGTTTAACAATAAATCCTCATTGACTAAAAATTCAATTTTGTATCATATTTTTAGGAGTTAATTTAACCTTTTTCCCTCAACATTTCTTAGGGTTAGCGGGAATACCACGACGATATTCTGACTATCCCGACGCATATACAACTTGAAACGTTGTATCTTCAATTGGTTCATCAATTTCCTTTATCGGAGTTTTATTCTTTCTTTTTATCATTTGAGAAAGAATAGCAACTAATCGAATTGCTTTATTTCCATTACAAATAACGACATCAATTGAATGATACCAAAATCTTCCGCCAGCCGAACATAGATATGCTGAACTCCCTATACTATCAGGGTTCTAATATGGCAGACAAGTGCAATGGATTTAAGCTCCATATATAAAGGTTTATGCCTTTTGTTAGAAGTAATGGCAACATGAGCAAATTTAAGACTCCAAGACAGAGCATCCCCCCTTATAGAACAACTAACCTTTTTCCACGACCACGCAATATTAATTTTAATTATAATCACGGCTTTAGTGAGATATTTACTTGCCACATTATTTTTCAATTTAAATATTAACCGTTATCTTTTAGAAGGCCAAACTATTGAAGTAATCTGAACAATTTTACCTGCCGTAACTTTAATTTTTATCGCTCTCCCATCTTTACGACTTCTATACCTTTTAGACGAAGTAAGTAGTCCAGCTATTACTCTGAAAACTATTGGTCATCAATGATACTGAAGTTATGAATATTCTGATTTTACCCAAGTTGAGTTTGATTCTTATATGATTCCCTACAATGAAATAAATACTGACGGGTTTCGTTTACTAGATGTAGACAACCGAGCAGTGCTACCTATAAATACTCAAATTCGAATACTAGTAACAGCCGCAGACGTTCTCCATTCTTGAACAGTCCCAGCCCTCGGAGTAAAAATTGATGCAACACCTGGACGATTGAATCAAACTAGTTTTCTAATAAACCGCCCAGGATTATTTTTTGGGCAATGTTCAGAAATCTGCGGGGCCAATCACAGCTTTATACCTATTGTAATTGAAAGCGTGCCCACAAATATTTTTATCAACTGAATTACATCTCTAAGAGACGCCTCATCAGATGACTGAAAGCAAGTAATGGTCTCTTAAACGATTTTATAGTAAAATAGCACTTACTTCTGGTGAAAGAATTAGTTAAATTAACCTTAGTATGTCATGCTAAAATTACCAGTCGCAATCTGGTATTCTTTGATTCCTCAAATAGCCCCTATTAGATGATTAACCCTATTTATTGCTTTTTCCCTAATTTTATTAATTTTTAACTTTGTAAATTATTACTCTTTTCTCCCTAAATCCCCAGAAATTTCTGAAAAGACAATTTCTACAACTTCAATAAATTGAAAATGATAACTAACCTATTTTCTGTCTTTGACCCTTCTACTAGTGTAATAAATTTATCAATTAACTGAATCAGAACAATTTTAGGCCTTACCCTAATCCCCACAGCATTTTGATTTATGCCGTCACGATACACATTACTTTGAAATAAGATTTTATTAACTCTTCACAATGAATTTAAAACGTTATTAGGGCCTACTGGCCACGCAGGAAGTTCATTTATATTCATTTCTCTTTTTTCATTAATTTTATTTAATAATTTCTTAGGGCTATTCCCGTATGTGTTTACCAGATCAAGCCACTTAACCCTAACCTTAGCCTTAGCTTTACCTCTTTGACTAAGATTTATAATTTACGGATGAATTAACCACACTCAACATATATTTGCACACTTAGTTCCTCAAGGAACCCCCGCAGTTTTAATACCCTTTATGGTATGTATCGAAACCATCAGTAATGTAATCCGACCTGGAACTCTGGCTGTTCGATTGGCAGCTAATATAATCGCTGGCCATTTGTTACTCACCTTGCTAGGAAATACAGGACCTTCATTAACCTATTCTATTCTATCATTATTAATTGTTGCCCAAATTGCCTTGTTAGTTCTTGAGTCAGCTGTAGCCATTATTCAATCTTACGTGTTCGCCGTTTTAAGAACCCTGTATTCTAGAGAAGTAAACTAATGTCAACACACGCAAATCACCCCTATCATTTAGTAGATCAAAGACCATGACCATTAACTGGAGCCATCGGAGCCCTAGTTACCGTTTCCGGTTTATTAAGATGATTTCATCAATACAGAACAAACCTCCTTTTCCTAGGGCTAACAATTACGAGTCTTACTATATTTCAATGATGACGAGACGTAACTCGTGAGGGAACTTTCCAAGGATTACACACTTTCCCAGTGACTTTGGGGTTACGCTGAGGTATAATTCTTTTTATTGTATCAGAAATTTTCTTTTTCCTTTCGTTTTTTTGAGCTTTTTTCCACAGAAGTTTATCACCCACGACAGAATTAGGGGCCATATGACCCCCTGCTGGAATTACACCCTTTAATCCATTGCAAATTCCGTTATTAAATACAGCAATCCTATTAGCTTCAGGAGTAACAGTTACCTGAGCTCATCACGGTCTCATAGAAAGTAATCATTCACAAGCCTTGCAGGGGCTATTCTTCACTGTAGTATTGGGGATTTATTTTTCAATTCTTCAAGCTTACGAATATGTTGAAGCACCTTTTGCTATTTCAGACGCTGTTTACGGAGCCACTTTTTATGTAGCTACAGGTTTCCACGGTCTTCATGTAATTATTGGAACTACTTTTTTATTAGTATGTTTAGTTCGTCACGCATTAGCTCATTTTTCAGTAAGCCACCATTTCGGATTCGAAGCAGCTGCATGATACTGACACTTTGTAGATGTTGTATGATTATTTTTATATATTTCAATTTATTGATGGGGTAGTTAACTTATTTAGTATAATAGTATATTTGACTTCCAATCAGAAGGACTAAACTTAGTTTAGAATAAGTAATTATAATCATTTCAATCATTGCCTTAATTTTAGCTACAATTGTTGTAATTGTAATAATTTTAGCATCTATTCTATCAAAAAAAACTATTATTGACCGTGAAAAAAGATCCCCTTTTGAATGTGGATTCGATCCTAAAAGATCCTCCCGCCTACCTTTTTCTTTACGGTTTTTCTTAATTGCCGTAATTTTCTTAATTTTCGATGTAGAAATTGCTCTTTTATTGCCAATAATCATTATCCTACCGGTATCTAATTTAACTACCTGAATAACAGTTAGATTCTTTTTCTTATTAATCTTAATTATTGGCCTTTACCATGAATGAAACCAAGGTGCCTTAGACTGGGCCAGCTAGGACTGTAGTTAAGTATAACATTTGGTTTGCATCCAAAAAGTATTGAAGTTCAATCTGTCTTAGAATGAGAAGCGATATATCGCAGTCAGTTTCGACCTGGCCTTAGGTATATAATACCCTGATTCTCTCGAACAACATTAAATTAATTGAAGCCAAAAAGCGGCGTATCACTGTTAATGATATAATTGAAATTTAATTTCCAATTAAGGAAATGAGTGGTTCAAGAAAAAGCTGCTAACTTTTTTCTTTAACGGTTAAACTCCGTTTACATTTCTATTTATATAGTTTAAATAAAACATTACATTTTCACTGTAAAAATAAAAATTTATTTTTTATAAA